ATGAAGTACAAGAGAATTTATTTTTTATTTGTCCAGATGGACCTAGGCACCATTTGATTCTTTTTTTTATTTATACAGAAAATCTTTCAAATACAAAAAAGAATATAAAGTTTCTCTCTATGATTGTATTGGCTTCAGACTCCAAACTGACGATCAGAGAAAGCGGGAATTTGACAAGTTGGTTTCTATATAATAATTTGTGAAAAATTCTGGAAGAATATTATCATATTCTTTCAATTCAATTACACGAGAAATCTATAATCTATAAATTGCTTTTTTTCGCTTATAAATATAGAAAAGGTTTGGAATAATTACTTTCTTTTCTAATTAAAAGAATTAGTAGTTAATCGTCGAAAAAAAAGCGATTATCGATTAATGGATTAATTGATTTCAATTAATCAATATTTGCGACGCATCCATTGTTGTATTAGATCCAAGAGTTTTTTTTTTTTATTGACCTAACTGCAAAGATTTCTTTTTATAAATAGAAATTAAATATTAAATAATATTAATATGGAAACCTATAAAAAAAAGCAAAGATAATAGCAATTATTAGTCTTAGAATCGAGTTGGGCAAAATATTTTTTATATGGATGAACCAAATTGCTGAGTCTAATAAGTTCAATTTCAAGTAAGAACAAGGATTATGTTATAAAAAAACTTTTCATTCTAAAAAAAAAGAGATTTGATCCAATTTAAAAGAAGAAAGGATCAAAATAGAATTTTTTTTTTTCATTTTTTTTTTTATTTTATATATTATTATAGTGATTCAAATCAATAACATTTCATTTTTGAATAAAGTTCCATGGCATAGTTATTTATTATTAGATTATTATTCGATTATTTTACTCAAAGGTTTTACAAAAAAATCGGTTGATTCCAAATCACGAGATGGGTAGATGTCACAGATAATGAGTCATTTCTTTTTTTTTTCTACCGCTCTTTCTTTATCTTTGTTAGTAACATCGCCAATGTAATAGTTGATGAATCAAAAACTTGAAATTGAACTTATTCTTTTTTTTTGAATTTCTATTTTTTTCTTTCCAAATGAAAACTTAGGTAAGTGCTTTAGAAACATATGTATAAAAAGAAGATATTTTATTTAGCTCCTTCATGCCTACTCTAACTAGTTATTTCGGTTTTTTACTAGCGGCTTTAACTATTACCTCCGCTCTATTTATAGGTCTAAACAAGATACGACTTATTTGAAATTAATTGAATGAAGAACTCAAGAAATACTTTATGTGGAATTCCGTCCATTTTATAGTTTTTAACTTTTTAACTGGGTCAATTAATAATTTTTTGTTATTGAGATTCATATACAATTCAGATTAATATTTTAGGGATAGATATTACCTTTCTTTTTTTTTTTTCAAACGAATTGATTGAAATGATTGAAGTTTTTCTATTTGGAATCGTCTTAGGTCTAATTCCTATTACTTTGGCTGGATTATTTGTAACTGCATATTTACAATACAGACGTGGTGATCAGTTGGACCTTTGATTAATTAACAAATCTTTTATTTTTGTGATTGACCTCCTTCTTTCTCTAATCCACAGGAGGTCAATTTTTGATTAGATTATTGTTCATTTATTTCAGTCTAATTTGATAATTCAATTTGACCTAAGAAGAATCACGCCCTGTAGGATTTGAACCTACGACATCGGGTTTTGGAGACCCACGTTCTACCGAACTGAACTAAGAGCGCTTTCTTATCACAATCGCTAAGGCTGAAAAGAACAGGTTTTTTTATAACTCTAAACTCTATCTACGTCCTCCAAAGTAATTAGGTAGGGATGACAGGATTTGAACCCGTGACATTTTGTACCCAAAACAAACGCGCTACCAAGCTGCGCTACATCCCTTTCAATTCAATTTGTTTTTATAATGTAATTGTAAAGAATCCTTGTCTTGTTTTCCACATCCTTAATTTTTCATAGAAATACATAATTTAATTTGACTTCTTATTTCCTCTTTTTTTGGTCTCTTATCATATCAATAGAAAGGTTTTTTTTTCTATAAAAAATATTTTTCGGGAATGTTCCCCGTTCAGTAGGAAACGACATGGTCTTTTTTTTTTCTTAAAAAAAGATCTTATCTACTATTAACCACTATATTAAATTACTATATTAATTATATTAATTATTATTATATTATTGTATATTTTATTTTAATTTGACTTATATAAACATCAAGTAGTTTTTACATATATACATCGAATCATAGATTAGATATGGATTACTATTATTTTATACATTAAAGTTAAAGAAATTAAAAAGGAGAATTTGAAATGCGAGATTTCAAAACCTATCTTTCCGTGGCACCAGTATTAAGTACTTTATGGTTTGGTTCTTTAGCTGGTCTATTAATCGAAATCAATCGTTTTTTCCCAGATGCGTTGACATTCCCCTTTTTTTCATTCTAGTTATTGATATGGGAAGGGGTTAACGAAGATTAGAGAATGAAATACTGTGATTAGAAATTAAAAATTTTTGGAATTTGATTCCGTAGTCGTAGTATTTCTTTACTTAACTTATATATTATTACTCTATTGATTTTAATTAAAAAAATCTTTAGCAACTTCTATTTTTGCAACTTTTCTATTTAAATAAAAAAATAGAAAAGTTGCTTGAATCAAATATACAAAGGAGGTTCATGGCTAAGGGTAAAGATGTCCGAGTAAAAGTTATTTTAGAATGTACGGGTTGTGTTCGAAAGAGTTTTAATAAAGGATCAAGAGGTGTTTCCAGATATATTACTCAAAAGAATCGACACAATACGCCTAGTCGGTTGGAATTGCGAAAATTCTGTCCCTATTGTTACCAACATACAATTCATGGCGAGATAAAGAAATAGGTTGAACCGGGCATCTGTCTATTATCCTTTCAAGTAAGGGGACAAAATTTTTATTATATATAGATAAATAATATAGATAAATAGGATTTTTTTTATAGAAAAATTTTTTCTATATTATAAAAATAATTAAAAGATTAATATTATTCTATAGATTAATATTATTCTATTAAAATTAAAGATTGAATTTTATATTTAAATATTTAATTTAAATTTAATTATTATTTAAATTATAATATAATAATAAATTATTATTATATTATTATATTATTATATATAATATAAAATATATAAAATATATAAAATAGAAATAAACAAATCGAATCCTATTTTTTTGTTTTGGCTGGACCTAAAAAAAATAAGAATTAAGAAATAGGATTTTCGGTATAAGGAATAAACTAAACAAACTATGGATAAATCCAAGCGACCCTTTATTAAATCCAAGCGATCATTTCGTAGGCGTTTACCCCCGATTCAATCGGGGGATCGAATTGATTATAGAAACATGAGTTTAATTAGTCGATTTATTAGTGAACAAGGAAAAATTTTATCTAGGCGAGTAAATAGATTGACCTTGAAACAACAACGATTAATTACTATTGCTATAAAACAAGCTCGTATTTTATCTTTGTTACCTTTTCTTAATAATGAGAAACAATTTGAAAGAACCGAGTCGACTACTAGAACTGCTAGTTTTAGAAACAAAAATAAATAAAAAAAATAGACTTATTTTTTTTTATTTCCTATTTAACGGATTGCGGTTTTGTTCTAAAAAATTGTGAGAATCTAGAAAAATTGAAATTTGATTGTCACGTCATAAGATAATATAAAATTTGGGAATTTTTTTTTGAATGGATTTGTTGATTTTTATTTATTTCTATATTATTGGATTTTCTCAGACTAATTTCGACTCTATACTCCCGGAGAATAAACTCCGGGGAACTTAATTTAAATAATTTCGAAGTATTCTTTCGAATCTTCGTTTTTTATGATCTCATTGTAAATCATATAAATACAATTCCTATTTAATATAGCTATTTGTGCAAGTATTTTACGATTAAGAAGCAACTGTCTCTTGTACAGATCGTGTATAAATTTACTATAATTATAGTATACACCTTTTTCGCGAATTACTGCGTTTATCCGAGTGATCCACAAACGACGAAAATCCCTCTTTTGCCTATCTCTATCCCGATGAGCCGAAACCAAAGCTCTTATTTTCTGTTGAGCAATAGTTCGAGTAAGCCTTGAATGCGCCCCTCGAAAGCTTGATCCAAATAAACGAACTTTTTTTCTTCGTCTTCGAGCTATATATCCTCGTTTAACTCTAGTCATTGAATAAATGAAACTTTGATGAATAACTTATTGATTTTCTTTCTTTGAGCTATTCTTTTCTTATCCTGATCTATTAATAACAAAACGGATTTTTCCAATGTATAAAATAAAAATTCCAATGGCTTTTGCTACTATAACCTTCCCAACCACTATTTTTTTTTTTCGACATTTCGTCTTGAATCAAGACAATAAAATAAGAAATTAATTGTATTAATGTATCAAACAAAAGTAAATAAAAAAATGTAAATTCAAATTAAATATAGATGATTAAAGAAATAAATAGCGGGTTCCTTCGTTTCTATGGTTACTTTTTAAACGGTGAGGTCCTTTCTATACACCGGAGCCCTTTACTTCTACCTTCTACTTCATTTCCAGAATCTTATTCATAACTTGTACAGTTCAAACTTTTTGGCTCTACCCATGAATTATCCAGTAATAGGTCTTTCACAACGAGATTCACCTATACAGTAACGGTATTTAATTTTGAAGGTTAGCTGGATAGCTGACCCTGTTAGTCCGTTCTTGCAAGAATGGGAGCAGAATTTTTTTGCTCTTAAAATAAGATTCCCTGCTAAACGGATAACATTCGTTACCGATGGGAAGTTTTTTCTTATCTTAAAGCTGATTTATACCAACAGAAACCATAAATTTCATACCCAATAGATGAACGGATCATTTTCATTTTATGAATTTTAAAGAATGACTGGAGTTTTAGACTATAGTACGGATCATTGATACTGGAAAAATTTTTTCCTTTCATTCTCATAATCTGAACGAGTCACACATACACCCTAGTACATGTTCCTCGGCGCTGAGGGCATCCCCGAAGAGCGGGGGATTTCGTGACATTTCGGATTGGCTGTCTTGTGTTTCTAATAAGTTGTTTAATAGTTGGCATCTTGAATCATATACATAATGGGCTGGTTTAGATCAATCCTAACCGAATGTAGTTCTAGTTAATAGAATATTAAACCCAGACTGGTAAACCTAGTAATAAGAAAAAATTGCAAATGTTAAACTATTTTTATTCGTTTTATTCGACCGCTACAAGATCAACAATTCCATGAGCTTGGGCTTCTGTTGCTGACATAAAAACATCCCTTTCGAGATCTTCGGATATAACCCATAAGGGTTTGCCCGTTCGTTGTACATAAACCCTTGTGAGGGTTTCACGCAATTTTAAAAGTTCTTCCGCTTCCAGGAGAAATTCTCCCGTTTGAGCCTCATAAAAAGAGCTTGCGGGTTGATGAATCATTACCCTGATGATATATCCTAAAAAATTTCTTCTAGACTCGCACAATTAAACGAAGAGAAGAAATATGGAATAACAATAAAAAAGATAGAATTGAACAACCGTACGTGCATCTTTTTCGCATTGCATACGGCTCGACAATGGAATTTACTTTTTTCTTTTTAAAGAAAAAATATAGAATCGATCAGATCCAGATTACTAAATTATCCAATTACCACCCTTCTTTTCGTAGGAACTTAAAAATACTATGATGGCTCCGTTGCTTTATATATTGATTTCATTTGTAAGCAATCCCAAAGTTTCTTTTTAATCCGAAAAATAAGGAAATTTTTTTTTGTACTCTTTTTCTTTTCTTTCAAACCTAAATAGAATAGAGTCTTTTTTTATGAAAAAAAAATGAAAAAAAAAAGTTTGTGACGCTGAAATGTACTCCTGATAGAAAATAGAAAATCGAGAATACTCTTCATCTCATACTACTCTTTCGATACATAATCAAATGTTTTGAAACTAAAAAAAAATTTCTCATATCGAATTCAAAGTGCCATGCTATTATTACTTAATATTTCATATGGTGAAGGCATAGTCTTCTTTTTTCACTCAAACTAAAAACTCATTGGCGCCAAGCGTGAGGGAATGCTAAACGTTTGGTAATTTCGCCTCCAACCAGGATAAATGATCCCATTGAAGCAGCTAACCCCATGCATATTGTATGTACATCTGGTCGGACAAATTGCATGGTATCATAAATAGCTATTCCGGGTATTACCCACCCGCCTGGAGAATTTATAAACAAATACAAATCCTTGGTATCGTCCTCAATACTCAGATATACCATAAGACCAATAAGTTGATTCGAGATCTCGCTATCGACTTCTTGGCCTAAAAAAAGTAATCGTTCTCGATAAAGTCGGTTGATTAGGGTAAAATAGTATCCCTTAGGAACCGTACGTGCACCTTTTGATGCATACGGTTCAAACAAAATTTTGACAAAAAATCAATGTGTAGATTCTAGATGTTTTTTTATTTTTCATAGAGGTTTTTCCAACTTATCTTATAAATATAAAATGAAAATAGAAAATATATATAATTTACTAACCTTATCGAACTTACTTTTCATTGATGTATCATATCATCGAGATCCAATACAAATCACGATGTCATTTTCTTGTTCTTGAATGGGTCTTCTTAATTTTTTTAGGTTTATGCTCTACTCCGGGTAAAGATCTGTCCGATTTCTATTTGCCCATATAGGACAAATGTTTCCAATACCGCTTGTTTATTTTTTGTTAAAATTGCCTTGCCCGTTTTTTTGTTATTTATTTCCTATCTTTTCTTTCATCAATTTCAATATTCAACCTATTCTTTACTTTTATTCGAGTGATTAAGATTGAGATCACTCTTTTTCTATTTTTAATGTCAAATCGAAACAATTAAGAGTTTTAAGAGTTTAAAGTAAATAAACTAGATAATACTAGATAATACAAGTAGTAATCTTCAAAATATTCCCAATTGGGATTGGGCTTTTTATAAACGGAGCCTGGATACTTCATTTTGTTGGTCCAACTGAGCCAACCATAAAAAATTCTAACTGATAATATTAATCTAAATCCCCCTAAAACTAAAAAATAGATCTAATTGCATTTCACGCTCCAAATTTTCGATGATTCAATCAATCTTTCTTGGGCGAAAGGGAGGGTATCTCAATCGGGAGAGAGAACGGGGAAATCCCATATGACCCGATATATCTGACAAGTCGCACTATACGTCAACCCAAGATGCATCTTCCTCTCCAGGACTTCGAAAGGGAACTTTTGGAACACCAATAGGCATTAAATGAAAGAAAAAATAATTAATTACTCTATTTCACTTTGATGTGGAAACGTAATAATAAAAATTAGAGTTAGTTATTGTCTTTCTAATATCAAACTTTATTCGATTTTCTGGATAGATTGGAAAGGTTTAGTTTTAAAAGACAGAATAAATAAAGGAAAATTCTTATCGATAGAATAAACGGTTATTAAAGCATTTCCTGATAGACGATGGTATCAACTCCCCATTGCGTATTGCTACTTATCGAGTATAGAATAGATTTGTTTCTCTTTGTTCCTACAAACACAATTAATTGTTCTATTATTACCAACAGAATAGAACAAACATTAACTCTTTTTCCAAAGTAATTCATTGAACAAAAGGGGTCCATTGCATAATCATAGTCTTTTCCAATGCAATAAAGTAACATAGTGTCATTTTTCTTTGATAAAGGGGTATTTCCATGGGTTTACCTTGGTATCGTGTTCATACCGTCGTATTGAATGATCCCGGTCGGTTGATTTCTGTCCATATCATGCATACAGCTTTGGTTGCTGGTTGGGCCGGTTCAATGGCTCTATATGAATTAGCAGTTTTTGATCCCTCTGACCCCGTTCTTGATCCAATGTGGAGACAGGGTATGTTCGTTATACCTTTCATGACTCGTTTGGGAATAACCAATTCATGGGGCGGTTGGAGTATTACAGGAGGAACTATAACGGATCCCGGTATTTGGAGTTACGAAGGTGTGGCCGGAGCGCATATTGTGTTTTCGGGCTTGTGCTTTTTGGCAGCTATTTGGCATTGGGTGTATTGGGATCTAGAAATATTTTCTGATGAACGTACAGGAAAGCCTTCGTTGGATTTGCCTAAGATTTTTGGCATTCATTTATTTCTTTCCGGGGTGGCTTGTTTTGGTTTTGGTGCATTTCATGTAACAGGCTTGTACGGTCCCGGAATATGGGTATCCGATCCTTATGGACTGACTGGAAAAGTACAACCTGTAAGTCCAGCATGGGGTGTGGAAGGTTTTGATCCTTTTGTTCCAGGAGGAATAGCCTCTCACCATATTGCAGCAGGGACATTAGGCATATTAGCCGGTTTATTTCATCTTAGTGTCCGGCCGCCTCAACGTCTATACAAAGGATTACGTATGGGCAATATTGAAACCGTTCTTTCGAGTAGTATCGCTGCTGTCTTTTTTGCAGCTTTTGTTGTTGCCGGAACTATGTGGTATGGTTCAGCAACTACTCCGATCGAATTATTTGGTCCCACCCGTTATCAATGGGATCAGGGATACTTTCAGCAAGAAATATACCGACGAATAACTGCTGGGCTAGCCGAAAATCAAAGTTTATCAGAAGCTTGGTCGAAAATTCCTGAGAAATTGGCTTTTTATGATTACATTGGTAATAATCCGGCGAAAGGAGGATTATTTAGAGCGGGCTCAATGGACAACGGCGATGGAATAGCTGTTGGATGGTTAGGACACCCTATTTTTAGAGATAAAGAAGGACGTGAACTCTTTGTACGCCGTATGCCCACTTTTTTTGAAACCTTTCCGGTCGTTTTAATAGATGGAGACGGAATTGTTCGAGCTGACGTTCCTTTTAGAAGAGCGGAATCTAAGTATAGCGTTGAACAAGTGGGTGTAACTGTTGAGTTTTACGGTGGTGAACTTAACGGAGTCAGTTATAGCGATCCTGCTGCTGTGAAAAAATATGCTAGACGTGCTCAATTGGGTGAAATCTTCGAATTAGACCGTGCTACTTTGAAATCAGATGGAGTTTTTCGTAGTAGTCCGAGGGGTTGGTTTACTTTTGGACATGCTTCCTTTGCCCTACTCTTCTTTTTCGGACACATTTGGCATGGGTCTAGAACCTTGTTCCGAGATGTTTTTGCTGGTATTGACCCCGATTTGGATCTTCAAGTAGAATTTGGCGCATTCCAAAAAATTGGGGATCCAACTACAAGAAGACAAGGAGTTTAATCCAACATTGCTTTGTTATTTTTTGTCTCTATATTTTTTTTTATTTGATATAGGATACTAGTGCAATCTTGATTTGAATCACCGCTCTCTTTTTTTTGTTTACTTTTTCTTTTTTATCATTATCGGGAAAATAATCCGAAGTAAACAGGTATGGAAGCTATAATTGTAAACCACAATCGAATCTATGGAAGCATTGGTTTATACATTTTTATTAGTCTCGACTCTAGGGATAATTTTTTTCGCTATCTTTTTTAGGGAACCTCCTAAAATACAAACTAAAAAGATGAAATGATTTTTCATTATCGCAATTGAAGTAATGAGCCTTCCCATATGGGAAGGCTCATTACTTCGACTAATCTCCGTGTTCCTCGAAGGGATCTCTTAGTTGTTGAGAGGGTTGCCCAAAAGCGGTATATAAAGCATACCCAGTAAAACTGACAAGTAAACCAGATATAAAGATGGCGACTAGGGTTGCTGTTTCCATTATTATTATTATATTTTATATAATTTTATAATTTTAAGACCACAATGGATCTATTATAAAATAATTTATTTACAACGGAATGGTATACAAAGTCAACAGATCTCAATGAATATAATCGGATTTATGGCTACACAAACCGTTGAAGGTAGTTCTAAATTTCGTCCAAAACCTACTACCATAGGGGTTTTATTGAAACCGTTGAATTCAGAATATGGTAAAGTAGCTCCTGGGTGGGGAACTACTCCTTTGATGGGAGTTGCAATGGCTTTATTTGCAGTATTCCTATCTATTATTTTGGAAATTTATAATTCTTCCGTTTTACTGGATGGAATTTCAATGAATTAAATCCACAAGAAAACGAAATCCAAAAGAACCAGGATGTTCTATAAGAACCCGGATGTTCTAATTTTTCAATATAAAGTGAATTTTTAGGAATTCTATATTCTATTTCTAACTCCCCCTTTGGTAGTTCGATCGCGGAATTTCTTTCTGTATTTCCGGAATATGAGTGTGTGACTTGTTCTAATTGATCCTATTGATAATACAGAAAATAAGTCTGTCATCTTATCCTGATAGAGATGGTTCTACCTCGTCTGATATTTCTTTTGGTATTTGAAACACGTAATAGCTAAAATAGATCAAGAAATATTTGAACTATGATTCATATTTAATATTCAAACCTCGAGATCGGATTCAAAATCAAAAAAAAAGGCTTTTCAAAGAAAAAATTAGAAGTTATAAATCGAAAGATTTTTCTTATTTCAAACTCCTTAATTTATGCCTATTTTCTTTAACCTTTAACCAACCGAAATTTTTTTGTATTATTAGTCATAATACCTATCTTATTGATTGAAGAAGTAGTGATCCAACGGTTCTTACTCAAAGAATCGTTGTGCTTAGCTTTAGGTTTATTTTATTAAATCATCGTGGTTTTAGTATGAATCTGTGGGTTCAATCGATTCATAGGGTCTTAACAAGATAAATTCTTATCAATGATAAAAAAAGCCACATTATAAAATAAAAAAAAAATAGAAAATCAAAGAAAAAACGAAAAGAGAATATTCAAGAGGCCTGTAGTAACAATCAAGAAAAAGACAAATGAGCCGACTTGATATTTTGGCATTATCACTATCACTACAAAGAAGAACTTTTCTATTTATATTCCTATCTTCTGAAAAAAGAAAAAAGGAGATTAAAAAGTTTTAAACTTTCTATTATATATACTTTTTAATTTTAATCAGTATTAATCATTATTTGGTTGTGTCTGCTTGAGCTGTACGAGATGAAAGTCTCACGTACAGTTCTTAGGGGGGTTCATAATTTATCTATCTCAATAAAGTCTATGATTGGTTCGAAGAACGTCTCGAGATTCAGGCGATTGCGGATGATATAACTAGTAAATATGTTCCTCCTCATGTCAACATATTTTATTGTCTAGGAGGAATTACGCTTACTTGTTTTTTAGTACAAGTAGCTACAGGGTTTGCCATGACTTTTTACTATCGTCCAACCGTTACTGAAGCTTTTGCTTCTGTTCAATATATAATGACTGAAGCTAATTTTGGTTGGTTAATACGATCAGTTCATCGTTGGTCGGCAAGTATGATGGTTCTAATGATGATCCTCCATGTATTTCGTGTGTATCTCACTGGTGGGTTTAAAAAACCGCGCGAATTGACTTGGGTTACAGGTGTGGTTCTGGGTGTATTGACTGCGTCGTTTGGTGTAACTGGTTATTCTTTACCTTGGGACCAAATTGGTTATTGGGCAGTAAAAATTGTAACAGGCGTACCAGACGCTATTCCTGTAATAGGATCGCCTTTGGTAGAGTTATTACGTGGAAGTGCTAGTGTGGGACAATCCACTTTGACTCGTTTTTATAGTTTACATACTTTTGTATTGCCTCTTCTTACTGCCGTATTTATGTTAATGCACTTTCTAATGATACGTAAACAAGGTATTTCTGGGCCCTTATAAAAAAAATCGAAAAGCTATACCATAGATATTTGTAATCAATCATTTCTCACTTGAGGGAAGAACATAAGTATTTCATTGCTACATGTATGGATTATTCAAAATGATAATCCATGTATTTGGACATTTTCCTTCAACTCTATAATTTTGTATTTAGTTATTTAACATAACATCACTAGTTGAAAGGAATTCTCCGAAATGAAAATGGATTATGGGAGTGTGTGACTTGAACTATTGATTAGGCCGTGCAGGTATATGTCCCTTTCTGCCACATTGAAATTCATAATCCAATGTGTCTTTTCTTTTGTCCAACCTCCGTATAAGTAAATCCTATACAGAGGATAGGTTGGTTTATTTGAAGAGAATCTATTCTATGATCAACCCTGAATCATGTCATGCATGAATAGGCTTCGTAAGATCCAGTCGAATGTTTGATTTTTATAATACCGCTTTTTTTATTCCTAGTTTGAATAGTATTGAAATGCATTCATTTCCTCTGCATTAACTTGATCTATGATACTATCGGAGTGAAACAGGGGATCTAAAGAACAATAGAGACTAGGCTATATTAGTAACAAGTAAACCCTTTATTTGTAATTGTAATATATGTAATTCTATATTTTAATTTTATAGAAAAAAAAATCTCCAAAATATTCTATTTTTGGGATAAACAGCAATCACAAGGTATGAGACGACCCAAAAAGCTTTTGATCATGATTAACTTTCTAAGACTACTTGGGTGTTGAGCATTTATTTATATCTAAGAATTTATATGTAAGAGCGTAATTTCGTTCCATGGATA